TGCCCGGGCCGAATCCGCATATTTTTTTTAAGACGAGGAACTCTTCGTCTACCAGGCTTGGGCAGAATAGCTGAGCAAGTAGGAGTATTAGTAGCATAGCCAAAATGTGTTCTTCGTCATTAATATGTTCGCTCGCGGTAATTGTGGCCTCTCGGGAGAATCGATGACTGCATCAAAGATGCACTTGCCTGTACTAGTACATCTGCAAATTCTTAATTGGCTAGTTGTAAATAGCCCCAGACTATGGAACAAAGGATTCTAACGGACTTACCTACACCGAATAATTGACAGGGACTATAAAAGATTGTAGAATTTTTGGCGATTCTCAAATAATGAATCAAATCTCCCCAAGTAGGATTCGAACCTACGACCAGTCGGTTAACAGCCGACCGCTCTACCACTGAGCTACTGAGGAACAACGGGAGATTCAATTATGGAATTCTATTCCACCTTTTTTTTCATTCATTTTATCTCTCTTTTAGAAAAGAAAGCAAAAACCGGTAGATAGAAAGAGCAAATCGCTTCTCATTTTAAGCTAAAACCTTTATTCGTATAGTAACCGAATAATAATTTCTTTTTGAAATCTAAATAACAAAAAAAATGAATAAAAACTTCAAAGCTCATTGCTTTCAATTCTTAAAAACTCATCTCATAGGCGTATGGTGGCTTTCTGTCAATAACTTGAATCTTGGGTTCGGCGCTTCGATTGGAATTGAGTTCGGAGTTCGGATTATCATTTCAATGGGGCCTTGTTGGGCTGGGCTATTTTTATGCAAAATGCTCTTTTCGACCCGCCGGCGCCGTGTGGGCCCTATCCTCAGGATCCACATCCGAGTGAAAAACGGCGGGCAGCAGCAACAGGGCTTCTTTTGGGGCAGTTTTGCGTCGTTTCTTTAAGTTTTTTCAAGGTCGAATTTGTCCAAAAGAGCCTCCTTGTCACAGCGAACCAGATTCTATTCATAATTCCGTTTTTCCTCTATCTGTACTACCGAATGCAAAATACGCCCTTATCTCCGACACCTTTCTCGGACCGTACCGTTAAATTCGTGGATTCTTTTGCCGTCCAATTCATATTTTTACATTCTTTTCTTAGCGCGTTTTTCAATTACTTCCTTTTGCCAAATCCAATGCCAGGCAGATTAACCGACCTTTCTTCAACCTTTCAATCCAACGGCCTTCATCTCTTTGCCGTTTTTCACAACCTTACGATTTCTTGGGTGGTACTTTACCTTTTTCTAGTAAAATCAACATTTCGATTTATCCAAAAACTTCGAGAATTCCCTGGTTGGGACTTGGATGAATCGGTTTCGTATTGGAGATACACGATCTGTTCTTTCTATTCTGTTTTTTTATTCATCTTCCTCGAATTGTGCTTTATCAAAAAATTATGACAAATAGGAATTGAAATAAAGGAGAATTAAGAATAAGAAACAGTTATCGAAAATCCAAAAAAAAAAGATTAACTAAAATTAACTAAAGGTTTATATATATATATATTCTATAACATATCTGATCTAATATAGGAAAACAGGGATCTAGACACATTCCTTGTTTTCCTATATTAGATTCTGATACCTGGAATTCGATTGCCTATCAATTCTATCTAGAAAGGAAGCCATGGAATTGACTTTGAAATACCAAATTTTTTCTTTTGAAAGAGACGAGATATACTATCCTTTTCTAGCCAACTAAAAAAAGAAAAAAAAAAAAAATTGTATAAAAAAATATTCGAAAGTTCGGAATTGGTAACGAATTGAAGATTTTTGTGTCTAAAAAGAAAAATGAATTGACATTGAATAAACTATTCTTATTCTATTTTTTGTTATTTTTCCTAATCAATAAAACCATTTTAAAAATGGTTAATAGGAGGAGGAGGGGGATGTCTTTTATGGTAAAAAAAGAATTACTGATCATTTCAAAAAAAAAAAATAAAAACACAGGATCCATCGAATTTCAAATAAGAAAGTTTACTAAAAAGATACGAGCGCTTGTTCCACATTTTAAATTGCATAAAAAAGACTATTCATCTCAAAGAGGTTTACGCAAAATTCTAGAAAAACGCCAACGACTACTATCTTATTTGGAAAAGAAAAACGTATTATCTTATCAAAGATTAATTAATAAGTTAGATATTCGGGAGTCAAAAGGGCAATAATTTGAAATTAAATTATTTGATTTATTCGTTCTTGAATTTTTATGAATTTCTTTTCGTCTTCAGCAATTCATAGAAGAATGAATCGAGGAAATAACTATGAATGGACCAGCTAAAAGAAAAGATTTTATGATAGTGAATATGGGCCCCCATCACCCATCAATGCATGGTGTTCTTCGACTCATCCTTACTCTAGACGGTGAAGATGTTATTGACTGTGAGCCAATATTAGGTTATTTACACAGAGGAATGGAAAAAATTGCAGAAAATCGAACAATTATACAATATTTGCCTTATGTAACGCGTTGGGATTACTTAGCTACGATGTTCGCAGAAGCAATAACAGTAAATGGGGCAGAATATATTAGAAATATCCAAGTACCTAAAAGAGCCAGCTATCTCAGAGTAATTATCTTAGAGTTGAGTCGTATAGCTTCTCATCTGTTATGGCTTGGCCCTTTTATGGCGGATATTGGTGCACAAACTCCTTTCTTCTATATTTTTAGAGAAAGGGAGTTAATATATGATTTATTTGAAGCAGCTACAGGTATGAGAATGATGCATAATTATTTTCGTATCGGAGGAGTAGCAGCGGATCTCCCTTATGGTTGGATAGATAAATGTTTAGATTTTTGTAATTATTTTTTAACAGCAGTTACTGAATATCAAAGATTTATTACGCGAAATCCTATTTTTTTAAAACGAATTGAAGGAGTAGGTATTATTAGTGCAGACGAAGCAATAAACTGGGGGTTGTCGGGACCAATGTTACGGGCTTCTAAAATACGATGGGATCTTCGTAAAATTGATCATTATGAGTCTTATAATGAATTTGATTGGGAAGTACAATGGCAAAAAGAAGGGGATTCCTTATCCCGTTATTTGGTCCGAATTGGTGAAATGACTGAATCCATAAAAATTATTCAACAAGCTTTGGAAGGAATTCCGGGGGGGGACCACGAAAATTTAGAAACCAGACGTTTGAATTTTTCAAAAAAAAGTGATCCAGAATGGAACGATTTTGAATACCGATTCGTTAGTAAAAAAGTGTCTCCCACTTTTGAATTGACCAAACAGGAACTTTATGTAAGAGTAGAAGCACCAAAGGGAGAATTGGGAATTTTTTTGATAGGGGATGAGGCTGGGTTTCCTTGGAGATGGAAAATTCGTCCACCGGGTTTTATCAATTTGCAGATCCTTCCTCAATTAGTTAAAAGAATGAAATTGGCTGATATTATGACAATATTAGGTAGCATAGATATCATTATGGGAGAAGTTGATCGTTGAAATGATAATTGATACAACAAAAGTACAAGCTATAAATTCTTTTTCAAAATGGGAAGCCTTAAAGGAGGCTTATGAAATTGTGTGGGTGCTTGGCCCTATTCTGACTCTTATATTAGCAATAACGATAGGTTTACTAGTAATTGTTTGGTTAGAAAGAGAAATATCTGCAGGGATACAACAACGTATTGGACCTGAATATGCTGGACCTTTAGGAGTTCTTCAAGCTCTAGCGGATGGAACAAAACTACTTTTCAAAGAAAATCTTTTTCCATCTAGAGGGGATACTCATTTGTTCAGTCTTGGACCGGCTGTAGGAGTCATATCAACTTTATTAAGTTATTCAGTAATTCCCTTTAGTTATCACCTTGTTTTAGCAGATCTAAATATCGGTATTTTTTTATGGATTGCCATTTCAAGTACTGTTCCCCTTGGACTTCTTATGTCGGGATATGGATCAAATAATAAATATTCCTTTTTAGGTGGTCTACGAGCTGCCGCTCAATCCATTAGTTATGAAATACCATTGACTCTCTGTATATTATCCATATCTCTACGTGCGATTCGTTAAAAAATTCTTGTTATTCCTTTTCTTTATTTTTAGAAATAAAGAAGAGAAATCCTTTGAAGGAATATCCTCTGATTTTTTATTCATGATTTGAATTGATGAACTAAATTGGATAGCTATATGAGTGAAATAAAACAGCTTTCAAATTTTTTCAAATTTGCAGTAAAAAAAATGGAGACTCATTTCTGATGTACAAGAATAATACAAAAAGAAAAAAAGATAAGAAAATGAGACCATTTGCCCCAAGATTGGTTGATTAGTCATCCTGGCTTGAAGCGGGTTCAATAAAACCGGTTCTATTGAGTTTTGACTATGATTTCTAAGTATTACCATAATGCAAAGGAACAGTCGAACAAAAATAAGTGCGTGGTTAGGAATACCAAGATACACAAAGGATTAGTAATAGAGATTTTTGAAATTATCCAATAGGGTATTTATTCATAAATATATAAAGAATATTAATTGGGACTTTCAATTAGTAGAAATGCTAAAGCAGTACTTCTCAAGATTCCGATTCAGAGTATGCTCCTACCGCATAATTAAAGAAATAACTATCAAAAACGAAAGAATCCTTTCTTTTTTTTTTTTGAGAAAGAAGAATAGAAACAAAAAAAAAGAAAGATCTTTTTTTTTTTTTTCTTATATCTACTTCTATTCGTAGAAATCCAATTTCTATCATAATTCATGAACTAAACTAATAAAATGTCTAATTCTTTTTCGTAATTGAAAACTAAAAGTGTCAATATATATTGACATTTCTGCAACGAGACGAGTATTTTATGAAAGGGTTTCCGTTATTGCTAAAAAAAATATTTTTTTTAAGGATAAGATTGATTCCAAAGTACTTTATTTAGTCTTCTAACAGACAGAATTGGATTGGTTGAATTTGGGAATGTTTCATAGATTTTCATTTTATTTCTACTACAAATGTATAGAAATACGTAGAGATAAATAATATCATCGAGTCCTTACATTTATTTATGACCTTCGAGGAGCCGTATGAGGTGAAAATTTCACGTATGGTTCTGGAATAGCGATGGTAAGAGTGATGTTATCGTCGACTATGATTATCTAACAGTTTAAGTACAGTTGATATAGTTGAGGCACAATCAAAATATAGTTTTTGGGGGTGGAATTTTTGGAGACAACCTGCAGGGTTTATCATTTTTTTGATTTCTTCCCTAGCAGAATGTGAGAGATTACCTTTTGATTTACCAGAAGCAGAAGAAGAATTAGTAGCGGGTTATCAAACTGAATATTCGGGTATAAAATTTGGTTTATTTTATCTTGCTTCCTATCTAAACCTATTAGTTTCTTCCTTATTTGTAACAGTTCTTTACTTAGGCGGTTGGAATATCTCTATTCCGTATATATTCGTTCCAGAATTTTTTGAAAAAAAAAAAATAAGTGAAGTAGTTACAATAACAATAGGTATTTTTATTACATTAGTTAAAACATATTTGCTCTTATTCATTCCTATCACAACAAGATGGACTTTACCTAGACTAAGAATGGACCAACTATTAAATCTTGGGTGGAAATTTCTTTTACCTATTTCTCTTGGTAATCTATTATTAACAACTTCTTTTCAACTCCTTTCACTATGAAAAAAAGCGATATTTATATGGATAACTTATCTCAAACAAGATAAAAAAACAAATAGAAAATTCTTCATAAAAATTCACGATATGTTCCCCATGGTAATTGGGTTCAATAATTATGGTCAACAAACCATACGAGCTGCAAGATACATTGGCCAAAGTTTCATGATTACCTTATCTCACGCAAATCGTTTACCGGTAACTATTCAATATCCTTATGAAAAATTAATCACATCGGAGCGCTTCCGCGGTCGAATCCATTTTGAATTTGATAAATGTATTGCTTGTGAAGTATGTGTTCGTGTATGTCCTATAGATCTACCTATTGTTGATTGGAAATTGGAAACTGACATTCGAAAAAAACGGTTGTTTAATTACAGTATTGATTTTGGAATCTGTATATTTTGTGGAAACTGCGTTGAGTATTGCCCAACAAATTGTTTATCAATGACTGAAGAATATGAGCTTTCTACTTATAGTCGTCATGAATTGAATTATAATCAAATCGCTTTAAGTCGTTTACCAATGTCGGCAAGTGAAGATTATACAATTCGAACTATTTTTCATTCACCTCATATCTAAATAATAGAGTTAGAATTCTATCCATAATGATTTTCAAATCCAAATTAGAGTCTTTATCTGTTCGAGAAAGAGCGCAATTAGTCCAATAGCTGTATCCACAGTAAGTTCCCTCCCTTAGTTAGGGGGGAATTCTAATAGAAACCTATTAGCATTTTAAATAGTGTTTTTTGCTAGTCCGGTTCAATAAGGTCATGAAAAAAGAATTAAAGTTTTTTTATCTTGTAGTTTACGCACAATGGGTTTATCTGGACCAATACATGATTTTCTTTTAGTCTTTCTGGGATTAGGTCTGATATTCGGAGGTTTAGGAGTGGTATTACTCACTAATCCAATTTATTCTGCCTTTTCTTTGGGATTTGTTCTTGTTTGTATATCCTTATTTTTTATTTTATCAAATTCTCATTTTGTAGCTGCTGCGCAGCTCCTTATTTATGTAGGAGCTATAAATGTTTTAATTCTATTTACTGTAATGTTCATGAATGGTCCAGAGTATTCAAAAGGTTCTAATCTTTGGGCTGTTGGAAATGGGGTCACCTTCCTAGTTTCTACAAGTATTTTTGTTTTTTTAATTACTTTTATTTCAGATACAACATGGTACGGGATTATTTGGACTACAAGAGAAAATCAGATTCTGGAACAAGATTTAATAAGTAACGGCCAACAAATTGGAATTCATTTATCAACAGATTTTTTTCTTCCGTTTGAACTCATTTCAATAATTCTTTTAATTGCTTTGATAGGTGCGATTACTATGGCTCGTCAGTCATAAATTTGTAAAATGAGTAACCACAATACAAATTTTGCTCTCTAGATTCTCATATATATTTTTCGCCAATTCGATTTGAAGATTATTCATAATAAAATTCCTTTTATTCGACCTATTACTAATATAGGTCTTTGTTCTGTACTTGTAATATTCTTAATTCTAGGTAATCCAATCTATTAATCTAGTAATCTAGAATTTCGATTCATTGTTTATATTCAAATAAATCTTAATTTATTAAGGAGTTGGCCTATGATGCTCGAACATGTACTTGTTTTCAGTGCCTATTTATTTTCTATCGGTATCTATGGATTGATTACGAGTCGAAATATGGTTAGAGCCCTTATGTGTCTTGAACTTATCCTAAATGCTGTTAATATGAATTTTGTAATATTTTCTGATTTTTTTGATAGTCGCCAATTAAAAGGAAATGTTTTTGCAATTTTTGTTATATCTATCGCAGCCGCTGAAGCAGCTATTGGACCGGCTATCATTTCATCAATTTATCGTAATCAAAAATCAATTCGTATTAATCAATCCAATTTGTTGAATAAGTAACATTGAGAATAGAAAATAGAATGTTCATATTCATTCGTTTGAATTCGTATCTACGATAGATAATGTATCTAATCCTGTTTGTGAAAATAGAAAAAATGCAAGTATCTTGGCTTTATCTTATGAATCGATGCGGAATGCAATATTGAATAGAAAAATTCTGGCAAATTCTTGATTCATCTGGTGTCTAAATATATGACAAATTAAGGAATTTACTAGGTCGAAATTTTATGACATTAACAAACAAAATTGAAAATTAATAGATCCAATGTCACACTCAGTCAAAATTTATAATACATGTATAGGGTGCACTCAATGTGTTCGTGCCTGCCCCACGGATGTATTAGAAATGATACCTTGGGACGGATGTAAAGCTAAACAAATAGCTTCCGCGCCAAGAACAGAAGATTGTGTCGGTTGTAAGAGATGTGAATCCGCCTGCCCAACGGATTTCCTGAGTGTACGAGTTTATTTATGGCATGAAACAACTCGAAGCATGGGTCTAGCTTATTAATCCTTTCCAAAAAAAGCCACTTGAACCCATTTGCTTTTTTGTTTACCGACAAAAACCCGTGCTCGAAAACAAAATATTAGGCACGGGTTTTTGTGGCCCAAGTGTATCTTGTCTTTACCACGAATTCTTTTCCTTGGTTAACAACATTTGTCCTTTTACCAATATCTGCGGGTTGCTTAATTTTCTTTTTCCCTCATAAAGGAAATAAGATAATTAGATGGTATACTATTTCTATCTGTATATTAGAACTTCTTTTAATGACCTATGCTTTCTCTTATTATTTCCAATTGGACGATCCATTAATTCAATTAGCGGAGGATTCAAAGTGGATCGATTTTTTGGATTTTGATTGGCGATTGGGAATAGATGGACTCTCGATAGGACCCATTTTATTGACAGGATTTATCACGACTTTAGCTACTTTAGCAGCTCGGCCAATTACTCGGGATTCCCGATTATTTCATTTTCTGATGTTAGGGATGTATAGTGGCCAAGTAGGATTATTTTCTTCTCAAGATCTTTTACTTTTTTTCATTATGTGGGAGTTAGAATTAATTCCCGTTTATCTACTTCTATCCATGTGGGGAGGAAAGAAACGTTTGTATTCAGCTACAAAATTTATTTTGTATACTGCGGGCAGTTCCATTTTTTTATTAATGGGAGCCTTGGGTATCGCTTTCTATACGTTCAATGAACCAACATTCCATTTTGAAAAATCAGCCAATCAATCATATCCTGTGAGCCTAGAAATACTATTCTATATTGGGTTTCTTCTTGCTTTTGCTGTCAAATCACCGATTATACCTTTCCATACATGGTTACCAGACACCCACGGAGAAGCACATTATAGTACTTGTATGCTCCTAGCTGGAATCTTATTAAAAATGGGAGCATATGGATTGATTCGAATCAATATGGAATTATTACCGCACGCCCATTCTTTATTTTCGCCCTGGTTGGTAATAGTAGGCGCAATACAAATAATCTATGCAGCTTTAACATCCTCTGGTCAACGAAATTTAAAAAAGAGAATAGCCTATTCCTCTGTATCTCATATGGGTTTCATAATTATAGGGATTTACTCTATAAGTGATATGGGACTCAACGGCGCTGTTTTACAAATAATATCACATGGATTTATTGGCGCTGCACTTTTTTTCTTAGCGGGGACGAGTTATGATAGAATACATCTTGTTTATCTTGACGAAATGGGCGGCATGGCTACCCTAATGCCAAAAATATTCACGATGTTCAGTATTTTATCATTAGCTTCCCTTGCATTACCGGGCATGAGTGGTTTTGTTGCGGAATTAATAGTCTTTTTTGGAATAATTACTGGCCAAAAATATTTTTTAATGCCCAAAATACTAATTACTTTTGTAATGGCAGTTGGAATGATATTGACTCCTATTTATTTATTATCTATGTTACGCCAAATGTTCTATGGATACAAGCTGTTTGATGCTGCAAACTGGTATTTTTTTGATTCTGGACCACGGGAATTTTTTGTTTCGATATGTCTACTTTTACCAGTAATAGGTATTGGTATTTTTCCAGATTTCGTTTTTTCATTAGCAGTTGAGAAGGTTAGTGCTATTCTATCTAATTATTTTAAGAGTTAGTCATTCTAAATAAAAAAACCTATTTTTTTTTAAGAAAATAGGGAATTACAACCAAATATCTTTGGCATTTGTGAGAACCTTTTGAATCACTAAATTACTTGATTCAAAAGGTTCTCAGCCACTTAACTGAGGTTTCTTATACTTACTAGATATATATTATCTATCTATCTATACTAAGTTGTCCTATGGTTTTATTCATCAATCCTTTTTTTTTTTCAATTCAATTATATGTTAATGTAAATGAACCATAACTATGCAGTCCTATTCCCAATAAATTAACTCCAAAATAGCATATCCAGATTATAAGAAAGCCTATAGAAGCAACAATTGCAGAATTGAAACCTTTCCAATTTTTATTTGTTTGAGTATGCAAATAAATTGCAAATATGATCCAAGTAATAAATGCCCAAGTTTCCTTTGGGTCCCAATTCCAATAGGACCCCCATGTTTCATTAGCCCAGACTGCTCCTGAAAGGATACCTATGGTTAAAAAGAGAAATCCTAGACTAAGAATACGATAACTCCAATTATCCAATTGTTGAATCAACTGAAACCTGTAAAAATTCCTAAAAGAAAAAAAAGAAATATTTTTGAAAAAATATCTCCCTTCCGTCATGTATTGGATCTCACTGAAGGAAAATGAATCTTTTAAGAAATTTTTTCTTTTTTCAACCATTCTTATGACTTTTCGAAATCGAATTACTAGAAGTGCTACTGATAATAATGATCCACATAAAAGAGCTGCATAGCCCAATATCATCATACTTACGTGCATCATTAACCACTGGGATTGCAGAGCGGGTACTAAGATTTTAGATTGATGCAGATCAGTTAAAAAACCCGAAGTAGCAAAGCTTTGGGTAAAAAAAGTACTAGGCGCGGTTATTACGCCTAAAAATTTTTGATGTTTTTTAAAATAAGGAACCATATGAATAATGGAGAACCCCCAAGAAAGGAATATTAATGATTCATATAAATCACTTATTGGTAAATGTTTCAAATAAATCCAACGAGTAATTAATAATCCTGTTATACATAAAAAAGTGATTATCATACCCTTTTCTGATGAATCATATAGTTCGATGAATTCATCGACTAATAAAATTATCAAATGAATTAGAATTACAATGGAAACAACCGAAAAAGATATATGAGTTAAAATATGTTCTAAAGTCGAAAATATCATAAAAAATGTAAAAAGGGTACCTTAATTATACATACAGAATTCAAATCGGGAATTCAATTCATTTTCAAAATGAAAAAATGTTATGCCGCTACTCGGACTCGAACCGAGATGCTTTCGCACTGCTTCCTAAGAGCAGCGTGTCTACCAGTTTCACCATAGCGGCTTGCTCAAAATCATAATAACCCGTTTTGATTCAATCGTCAAATTTAAAGGACTCAATTCAATAGAATCCTTTTTAAGCCAGTCAAATTAATCAAACTAAAAATGGAATTTCAAATTCCATTTTTAGTGATACATTCTAAGGATTTCGGGAAATCTTTTTTTGTATTACTTGTTAAAATTTCATTGTGTAGAGAACTTTTCTTAGGATTTAGTAAAACAATTAGGTATTGATCTCTGGATATTCTATATATATATATATATATATATAGTTTTGAGTTCTATCCAAAAAGATTGAACAATTCAATATATATATTTTTTGATACAATGTTCGGTCCAAGCATATGATTATGATCTAAACGATATTTTTCAAAATTTACACAGTTTGATCCATCTAAAAGTGAAAGGTGCTTTTTTTCTTAATTGAGTTGAAAGCAAAAAAAGGTTGATTCTATTTTATATAGTTATTTCTAATAATAATTGTTAAGAAAGTTCTCAAAAACGTTTAAAACTTTTTCCAATTCTTTTTAAGAACGGATTTTTTTTACTAAAGAGCTTAGATTTGCCCTTTTCAATTCAATTTTCCATTCAAAGTCGAAAAAAAAACTTCTTAATCTTTTTATTTTGTCTCTTTATTTATTATTGTTATGATTGTTTATGATTCTAACAAGCGGGTCGATGGGGAAAATAGGAATCCCCATCCCCAAAACGCTAAAATACCTTAAAAGGGGTGTAACAAGCGTCTTCTCTTTGTTTTTCTTGTTCCTATTTTTTAGAATAAAAAAGAATATAAAAAAAAGTATTTCAAATTCAGAAAGAAAGAAAAAGGAGAATTATTATTATTAAAGTGAAAAAAGTTCCTTTTTTATTTGATATTGATTAGCTCCAAGTAGAAAAAAAAATGCAAATTTTATCTAGATTCTTAGTTTCAATTTTCTATTAGATATTCCGAAATTCAAAATGATAAACGCAATTTGATTTTTTCTCATATCAATTTGAGTCCAATTAGCCTAGCTTTGCCTTTTTTATTTGTCGCACAAAAAAACTTTTTGAATTACCAGTAGAAAGGGATTTTGCTAAGGAAAAGGCTTTCAACGCTGCCCAAAATCCCTTTTTTCCAACTATTTTTTCGAATATGCTTTTTTGATTTTTCGATATAGAAGTGCATTTTTTTGGAACTCCTATTTAAAAAAAAAAGTAATTATTTATTCTATTTCTCTTTTGAGTTAGTCTTTATATAATATTTTATGCATCTTTATACAAAAATGTGTTCATTTCTTTTTTATTTTTCTGTTTCGATTTATATCCTTTTTCATCATACTACATTAATCAATAATTATTTATTTATTGAATTCACTAAGGATCTTATAAAAGCAATCTCTTTTTTTATCATATCATTCTGATTTAAATTAAAATAAGAATCGAGTACTTTATTTTTAAAAAATTATTCATTCTTTCTATATGTATCTATATGTATAGAAATCCTTAAAAATTTTTATAATTCATAAAAATAAATAGAATAAATACAATTTTCATTTTAGAATAGGTATTTTTTTCATTTTCACTAGTATCTTCGGGATATCATTTGAACAAGTCTAACTTCTTAATTTGAATATGTGAAGTATTTGGAAAAAGATTCACATTAATTAAGAATAATGAGATCTTTTTATGGAATATACACATCAAGATTTTTTGATTATACCTTTCATTACACTTCCAGTCCCTATGTTAATAGGAATGGGACTCCTACTTTTCCCTGCCTCAACAAAAAAACTTCGTCGTATATGGGTTTTTCCAAATATTCTTTTGTTAAGTATAGTTTTCGCTTTTTCGGCCAATCTGTCTATTCAACAAATAAATAGCAGTTATATCTATCAATATATATGGTCGTGGACCATCAACAATGATTTTTCTTTAGAGTTTGGATATTTGATCGACTCACTTACTTCAATTTTATTAATATTAATTACTACAGTTGGAATTCTTGTCCTTATATATAGTGATAGTTATATGTCTTATGATCAAGGCTATTTAAGATTTTGTGCTTATATGAACTTTTTCAATACTTCAATGTTGGGATTAGTTACTAGTTCGAATTTAATACAAATCTATATTTTTTGGGAATTAGTTGGAATGTGTTCCTATCTATTAATAGGGTTTTGGTTCACACGACCGATTGCGTCCAATGCTTGTCAAAAGGCGTTTCTAACTAATCGTGTAGGTGATTTTGGTTTATTATTAGGAATTTTAGATCTTTATTGGATAACGGGCAGTTTCGAATTTCAGGATTTGTTTGAAATAACCAAAAATTGCATTTCGAATAATGAGAATGAACTCTTCTTTTTTACTTTTTGTGCCTTCCTATTATTTTCCGGACCAATTGCAAAATCTGCACAATTCCCCCTTCATGTATGGTTACCAGATGCCATGGAAGGACCTACCCCTATTTCTGCTCTGATACACGCGGCTACTATGGTAGCCGCGGGAATTTTTCTTGTGGCTCGACTTCTTCCTCTTTTCGTAGTCATACCTTCCATAATGAATCTAATAACTTTAATAGGTATAATAACAGTCCTTTTAGGAGCTACGTTAGCTCTTGCTCACAAAGATATTAAAAGAAGTCTAGCCTATTCGACAATGTCTCAATTGGGTTATATGATGTTAGCTTTAGGTATGGGGTCTTATCGAGCCGCTTTATTTCATTTAATTACTCATGCATATTCAAAAGCCTTGTTGTTTTTAGGATCCGGATCCATTATTCATTCAATGGAAGCTATTGTTGGTTATTCCCCATATAAGAGTCAGAATATGATTCTTATGGGGGGGTTAACAAAACGCGTTCCAATTACAAAAACCACTTTTTTATTAGGAACTCTTTCCCTTTGTGGTATTCCACCCCTCGCCTGTTTTTGGTCTAAAGATGAAATTCTTAATGATAGTTGGTTGTATTCACCTATTTTCGCAATAATAGCTTGTTTTACGGCGGGATTAACTGCCTTTTATATGTTTCGGGTTTATTTACTTACTTTTGGAGGGCATTTCCATGTGCATTTTACAAATTACAACGGAAAAAAAAACAGTGCGCTCTATTCACTATCCGTATGGGGTAAGGGAGAATCAAAAAGGTTCAAAAAAAAAATATGTTTATTAGCTTTATTAACAATGAATAATAGTCAACGGGCTTCTTTTTTTTCTAAGAAAAGCTCTCAAATTTATGGTACTGTAAAAAAAATAAGGCACCCTTTTGTTATTAATTATCTTGCAACTAAAAGCAAATTTTCCTATCCTCAAGAATCAGAGAATACTATGTTATTTCCAATGTTAGTTTTGGGATTATTTACTTTGTTTATTGGAGTAATAGGAATTCCTTTTAATCAATTTAATCAAGAAGGGGGGGGGTTAGATATATTATCTAAACTCTTAAGTCCATCATTAAACCTTTTCCACCAGAATGCAAAGAATTCTGTGGATTTTTTTGAATTTGTAACAAAGGCAGCTTTTTCAATCAGTGTAGCTTTTTTTGGAATATTTATAGCCTTTTCCTTATATAAGCCGTTTTATTCATCCTTACAAAATTTGAAGTTCCTCAATTTTTTTGTTAAAAAGGGTCCTAAAAGGAGTTTTTGGAATAAAACAATAAACATGATCTATGATTGGTCCTATAATCGCGGTTACATAGATACTCTTTATGCACAATCTTTAACTAAGGGTATAAGAGAGTTTGTAGAATTTACTCTGTTTTTTGATAGACGAGTAATTGATGGAATTACCAATGGGGTCGGCATTATGAGTTTCTTTATAGCAGAAGGTATCAAATATGTAGGCGGTAGTCGTATCTCTTCTTATCTTCTAGTTTATTTATTTTATCTATTAATATTCATTTTTTCTTTTTAGACACAAAAATCTTCAATTCGTTACCAATTCCGAACTTTCGAATATTTTTTTATACAATTTTTTTTTTTTTCTTTTTTTAGTTGGCTAGAAAAGGATAGTATATCTCGTCTCTTTCAAAAG